GGTTTTAGTAATGCATATTTCTGCATTCAAAAAAAAAAAAAGGGCCCCCATAAAAAATTAAACATAATAATTTTGAAAGCAAAAATTTTCTGATTTTAGGTTTTTCAAAAAACGGTTTTTATATAAAGGTTTACTTTATTAATAACAAATATTCGTTTATATTATTTATTAATTCAAAAACCGTTCAATATTATATATATATATTTATTAATATGAAATTAATATTTATCTGTATATCTTGCCTATTAATATATACTTATCGAATACAAACTTTAAAAACTTATTTTAAAAAAAAAAGTTTGTTTAAAAATCTATTAGGGTACTCATGCCCATTATATAATATAAACAAATGAATAGGTATAATAATAATTAAATGTTAGTTTATAAGTGCATTTATTAACTAAACTATATATATATTCTTATTTAAAATTATATTAATATTATTATAATAGTAACCCTTTATTAAAAAAAAAAAAAAAAATTCCAAGTAATACTATAAAATTAATTTTGATTAATTTTAAGTTTAACTAAATTAAAAATAAAATTCTGATATAAGTTATAAAATTAAAAATTAAATAATAATAGAATTTTTATATGTATTAGCTAATTATTTAATATTGGTTATGTAATCCTTTTATTTTTAATTTTATATATAAAGTTATTTACAAGTAAGGCCGTCTTAAATAACGCCTGCTTTTCAGGAAGGCGGCGTGCTGAGAATATAGTTTTTGCAGGGAAAGTTATAATTAAGGCATATTAACTAGATTTGTCGGGAATTTAGTTTGTGGTCGGCGATGTCTGGGGTTACCGTTAGGGGTGGTAATTATCAGATTTGAAGTGGTGGGTTAATTTAAAATTAATTTACTGGAAAGTTATAGTTCCTTAAATTTTTACTACAATTATTGGGGCTATGGAATTTTGGTGGTGAGGCCAGCTTGGGTCGCCTAAGCCTATAGGGAGCTATTCGAAAATTTTTTGTAGTAGGCTAATTTTTAACTTAATTAATTTTTTAATAAAAAGAGTTTATTTCTTGTTGTTATTTTTTTTTTATAAAGTTTTATTTTAGCTTATTTTTTTACTTAATCTTTTATTTTTATGTAAGTTTTGGACTTTAAAAAAGATCTTTAAGCAGTGATTAATATTAAGAATTAAAGAAATTTAGACTTAGAAATAGATTTTTACTCTGGCTTAATTTGTGCCAGCAGCCGCGGTTAGACAAATAGGGTTAGTGAAAATTTTTGGTCAGTAGTTAGTTGGAAGGGTTTGAATGAAATTAATAATTTTTAGGTGAAATTTTAATTATTATTTTTGTTTTTATGTTACGAAGCTTCTAAATTTATTTTTAAACTAGGATTAGATACCCTACTATTTTAAATGTAAATTTATTACCAGGTTAGTATTAGTTATGTTCTTGAAAACAAAAAAATTTGGCGGTATTTTAGTCTTTTCAGAGGAACCTGTCCTGTAATTGATAATCCACGATTATAGTTACTTAATTTTATACTTGTATATCGTCGTGGTTGATTTTTTTAGGAGAATAAATAATGGTCAAGATTTTTAATTTGAAAGGAAGTCAGATCAAGATGCAGTTATATTTAAGAAGAGATGGGTTACAATAAATTTATTTAAATGGTTATAAATTTTTAAAATTTATATAAAGTGGATTTGAAAGTAATTTTTAATAGTTTTTTAAAATTGATTAAGCTCTAAAATATGCACATATCGCCCGTCGCTTCCATAAAAATGGAATAAGTCGTAACAAAGTAGGTGTACTGGAAAGTGTACCTAGAAAGATCAAATTAGAGCTTGATTAGAAAGTTTTTTATTTACATTAAAAAGTTGTCGTGCAATTCGATATAATTTGATCTTAAAAAATTATTTAAATTTGTTAATAAAGAATTATTATTTTTAGTATTTTGAACAAAATTTTTAATTTATATAGTATAAGTACTGTGAAGGAAATTTGAAATAAATGAAATATTTGTGATTAAAAAAGAAAAATTAATTTTTTGTACCTTGTGTATCAGGGTTTATTTAATAGTGGTTTATTATTTAATTATCCCGAATTTTAAAGAGCTAAGAGCTTGTGGATTTTAGTGTTGAAAAACTATTTATAACAGGTTTTTTGTAATGAAACGTTAGTCGCTTTAAATATATCTGGTTTCTTAAGAAAAAATTTTAATTTTGTTACTCTTTTCTTTATTACTAATATTGTAACGAAGGATAGGGGAGTATCATATAAGTTTAGGGATAATCTTAAACTTATAGTTTTAAAAGCTTGGGGATTTTAAGTAATAGATAGGATTAAAAATTTCTTTTCTAAAGTTTGTTATAATTTTATATTTTACTATGATTATTTTTTTTAGCTTTAGTTTTTTATTAAGATATTTTTTAAAATTTATAAAGAAAGAATTTATGATAGAATTAGTAAATTTTATTTATTGTTAAAGAATAAATTTTTAATTAAAGTTAAGGAACTCGGCAAATTAGATTTTCGCCTGTTTATTAAAAACATGTCTTTTTGATTTTATTTAAAGTCTGGTCTGCCCAATGATTATTAATTAAATGGCCGCGATATTTTGATCGTGCGAAGGTAGCATAATCATTAGTTTTTTAATTGAAAGCTGGAATGAAGGATTGGACGAGAAATCAGCTGTCTCAACTTTATGTTTTGAATTTTATATTTGAGTTAAAAAGCTTAAATAATGTTGTGGGACGAGAAGACCCTATAGAGTTTAATAGTGGAGTAATTCATAAAGGTTTTAGTATTTTTTCTTTTTGATTTATTAATTATTTAGTTGGGGTGACGGAAAAATTTTATAAACTTTTTTTTATTTTTATATTGATTTATAGGTTATTGATTTAATTTTTTAGTTATAAGATTAAATTACCTTAGGGATAACAGCGTTATCTTTTTTGAGAGTTCATATCGAAAAAAGGGATTGCGACCTCGATGTTGGATTAAAGTTAATTTATGGTGTAGAAGCTATAATGTTTAGTCTGTTCGACTATTTAAACTTTACATGATCTGAGTTTAAACCGGCGTGAGCCAGGTTGGTTTCTATCTTCATAAAAATAAAATATTTTAGTACGAAAGGACCAAATATTTTTTAAATTAATTTGTATTTTGAATCATACTGTTATTTTGGCAGAATAGTGCAATAGATTTAGAATCTATTTAAGTAGATATATTTCTACATTTAATATTTGTGATTGTTTGATTATATCTCTTGTTTAATTGAGGGGTTTATTCTTGTAGTGTGTGTTCTATTAGGGGTTGGGTTTTTAACTTTATTAGAGCGGAAAGTTTTGGGCTATATCCAAATTCGTAAAGGACCTAATAAAGTTGGTTATTTAGGTCTTCCTCAACCTTTAGGGGATGGTTTAAAACTTTTTACTAAAGAGCAAGTGTATCCTTTAATGTCTAATTTTTATATTTATTATGCTTCTCCAATTTTAAACTTATTTTTAGCTTTATTAATCTGGTTTTGTATGCCTTTTTGGTTTGGTTTTCTTAATTTTAATTTTGGGGTTTTGTTTTTTCTGTGTTGTTCTAGATTAGGTGTTTATACGATTATACTTTCTGGTTGATCGTCAAACTCAATTTATTCTCTTTTAGGGGGTTTACGTTGTGTTGCTCAAACTATTTCTTATGAAGTAAGATTAGCATTAGTTTTAATGTCTTTTTTAATTTTTAATATAAGTTTTAATTTTATAAGATTTTTTTATTTTCAATTTTATTTATGAAATTTAGTTTCTTTTTCTCCTCTAGCTTTAATTTGGTTTATTACCAGGCTAGCTGAAACTAACCGTACCCCCTTTGATTTTGCGGAAGGGGAATCAGAGCTTGTGTCTGGCTTTAACGTAGAGTATAGAGCTGGGGGGTTTGCTTTAATTTTTTTGGCAGAGTATGCTAATATTTTATTTATAAGGATGTTATTCTCAATGTTTTTTATCAGAGGGTGTTTAAATGGTTGATTTTTCTTTTTAAAGTTGGTTTTTATTTCTTTTTGTTTTATTTGAGTTCGAGGAACTTTGCCTCGTTATCGCTATGATAAGCTAATGTATTTAGCTTGGAAGAGCTTTCTTCCTGTAGCTTTAAATTTTTTTTTATTTTATCTAGGAATAAAAATATTTTTTTATTCTTTTTTAATTTAAATTAATAAAATTTAGTATAAGTTAATAGAAGATTTTACTTCTTTACTATATTTTCAAAATATAAACTTATCTCAAGTTCATTAACTAGTAATTTATTTTTTAAAAATAATTTGGTCTCATAATTTTGTAGTTAAGGGGGTAAGTATAAAAATACCTAAAGTAAGTAAAAGTTAAGATTTGCCCTACTATAATATAAGGATCTTCTACAGGACGAGCTCCAATTCAAGTGAGAAGGATAGTATTACTCAGGAATATTCAAAATAAAATTTTATTGAGTGGGTAGAATTGATTAGATTGGATTTTGTTATTATTAGTAAAAGGTAGAATAAATAAAATTGCAATTGAAAGAACAAGTGCAATAACTCCTCCTAATTTATTAGGAATTGAGCGTAAAATAGCATAAGCAAAAAGAAAATATCATTCAGGCTGAATATGAACGGGCGTAACTAGGGGGTTGGCTGGGGTGAAATTTTCTGGATCGCCTAGTATGTAGGGGTTAGCCAAGGTAATGCTTGTTAGAAGAAATACTGTTAAAATAAATCCAAATAAGTCTTTAAATATAAAGTAGGGGTGGAAAGGAATTTTATCTAAGTTTCTGTTTACTCCAAGAGGGTTATTAGATCCTGTTTGGTGGAGGAATAATAAATGAATAATAACTAATGCCAGAATAATGAAAGGTAAAATAAAATGGAGAGTGAAAAATCGAGTTAATGTTGCATTATCTACTGCAAATCCTCCTCATAATCATTGAACAATTCTTGTTCCTAAGTAAGGAATGGCAGATAAAAGATTTGTAATTACTGTTGCCCCTCAAAAAGATATTTGTCCTCATGGGAGAACATATCCTAAGAAAGCAGCTGCTATTACTATAAAAAGAATTAAAACTCCTACTGACCAAGTCATGTGAAGGGTGTAAGATCCGTAGTATATCCCTCGCCCTACATGGCAATAAAGAGCAATAAAAAATATTGATGCTCCGTTAGCATGAAGCGTTCGTAATAATCAACCATAATTAACATCTCGACAAATGTGAATAATTCTTGAAAATGCTAAATCAATTCTAGCAGTGTAATGTATAGCAAGAAAAAGTCCTGTCACAATTTGGATAGTTAAGCATATTCCTAAAATTCTACCAAAATTTCATCAAGCTGAGATATTTGAGGGGGAGGGGAGGTCAACTAAAGAGTTGTTTAAAATTTTGATTAAAGGGTGAGTTTTACGAAAAGGTTTATTCATTAGTGTTTTTTAAATGTTCGAAGAGGGCCAGACTTGATCTCAGTGATTTTTACTACGGCCACGAGTGTTAAAAATAAATAAGATATTATTAATAATAACAGTATGTTCAGGGGGTAGGTGAGAAATTTGTTTAAAGATAAGGTTCACATATTAGGGCTTATTTCTAGATCTGTTATTACAGTTAAGGTTTCTTTAATATATGATATGGGGTCTGCAATTAAGTTAATTGTTATTAATATGGTTAAAATAATCAACATGACTCCAAAAATTTCAGTTGAAAATTTAAATTTTTCATTCGAGGCTACTCTAGTTATATAAATAAATAAGATTAATATGCCTCCTACTATGATTAGGAATAAAATAAATGAGTATCAAAAATTGATATTAAGAAGTCCTGCTATTAAAGCCATAATGACGGTTTGTAGAAGAAGGTTAAATCCTATGGAAAGGGGGTGTTTTGTAAAAAAAAACATGAGAGAAATAAGAATTGAAAGAATTATAATAATAAGAATTCAGGAGATAGTTTATTTAAAATTCTAATTTTGGAGATTAGAGATAAGAGTTATCTTTTTCCTGAGCCTAAAAAGCTTAGCTTATTTTTGATTTACAAGATCAATATTTTATTTAAATTATTAAGGCTTAAACTAATGATAATTTTAAGGTTTTCTATTTTTACGGGATTGCTGGGGTTTTTAGTTTTTTGCTCTAACCGTAAGCATCTTCTTTTAACCCTGCTAAGATTAGAATTTATTGTTTTATCACTTTACTTACTCATAACTTTGGTTTTGAATCTTTATAGGTTTGAATATTTTTTGTTGATAGTTTTTTTAACTTTTAGAGTTTGTGAGGGTGCTTTAGGCCTTTCTATTTTAGTCTCTTTAATTCGGACCCACGGCAATGATTATTTTCAAAGATTTAATGTTTTATGTTAAAAATTTTGTTTATAATATTGATAATAACTCCTCTAACCTTTTTAAGTGGTTATTTTTGATTAAATCAAGTATTTTTAGTAGTTTTATTTTTCTTGTTTATGCTATCAATGAGATTTAACTACACAGTTTTGAATATTTCTGGTATTCTGGGTTGTGATTTACTTTCTTATATTTTGATTTTATTAAGAATTTGAATTTGCTTGTTAATAATTCTTGCTAGCTCTAGTTTATATAACTCAAATTTTTATTCAGGATTTTTTTGTTTTACGGTTTTATTTTTACTTTTTTCATTATTTATGGCTTTTTCTTCACTTAATTTTTTTATTTTTTATCTCTTTTTTGAGATTAGTTTAATTCCTACTTTGATTTTAATTTTGGGATGAGGGTATCAACCTGAGCGTTTACAGGCAGGGGTTTATTTATTATTCTATACCCTCTTGGCTTCACTGCCGATATTAATTGCTGTTTTCTATCTTTACAGTTATTTTGACAGGTTAATTTTTAGTTTCTTAAGCTGTCCTATCGATAGGTTTGTTTTATTTTTTTGTGTTAATATGGTTTTTTTTGTTAAAATGCCTATGTATTTTATTCATCTTTGATTACCTAAAGCTCACGTTGAAGCCCCAGTTTCTGGGTCTATGATTTTAGCAGGGATTATATTAAAGTTAGGGGGCTATGGACTTCTTCGGCTAATAAAATTGTTTTCAGGGGTATTAAGAAGTTTATCTTTTTACTTTGTTGGGATTAGAATTTTAGGGGGAGTGTTGATTTCTTTAATATGTCTACGTCAAACTGATATGAAATCTTTAATTGCTTATTCTTCTGTTGCTCACATAGGGTTAGTGTTAGGGGGAATTATAACTTTTTTTTATTGAGGTTTTTGTGGTTCTTTAATAATAATAGTTGCACATGGTTTGAGTTCTTCTGGTCTTTTTTGTTTGGCAAATATTAGCTATGAGCGCATTTATAGTCGAAGTTTATTTTTAAATAAAGGGTTGATTAATTTAATGCCAGTGATAACTTTGTGGTGATTTTTATTTAGTGCTTGTAATATAGCTGCTCCCCCCTCTTTAAATTTAGCAGGTGAGATTATATTAATCAATAGGCTGGTAAGATGAAGTTGACTTAATATATTTGGTTTGGCTTTAATGTCTTTTTTAAGAGCTTGCTATTCTTTATATTTATTTTCTTATTCTCAACATGGGAAGTTTTATAGAGGATTATTGAGATTTAATTTAGGCAGTTACCGAGAGTATTTATTATTATTTCTTCATTGGTGACCTTTAAATTTTTTTGTTTTAAAGGGAGACTTATTAAGATTATTTATTTATTTAAATAGTTTATATAAAAACGTTGATTTGTGGAATCAGAAATGTCTTTTTGGACTTTAAATAATTAAATTAAATATTTGTTTAGTTTATTTTTTTACTTTTTTTTTTTTGAGTTTATTATCTTTTTTTTTAGGTTTGAATTTTTTAATTAATGATTTAACTTATTTTATTGAGCTTGAACTTTTTAGTCTTAATTCGAGCTCTGTAGTAATAACTTTACTTTTTGATTGAATATCTTTATTATTTATAAGTCTTGTCTTATTAATTTCTTCAATAGTAATTTTTTACAGTTTCAAGTATATAAAAGGCGACCTTGTTTTGGATCGATTTATTAATTTGGTTTGTTTATTTGTTTTATCTATAATGTTACTTATTATTAGTCCTAATTTAATTAAAATTTTATTGGGATGAAATGGGTTGGGGTTGGTTTCTTATTGTTTAGTTATTTATTATCAAAATGTCAAATCTTCTTCAGCCGGAATATTGACTGCAATTACTAATCAAATTGGGGATGTGGCTATTCTTTTAAAAATTTCTTGAATATTAAATTATGGAAGTTGAAATTATGTTTTTTACTTATCTTGTATAAAAAATGATATAAGAATAAAGCTTATTTCTTTTTTAATTGTTTTAGCTGCTATAACTAAAAGCGCTCAAATTCCTTTTTCTTCCTGACTTCCTGCTGCTATAGCAGCTCCTACCCCCGTCTCCTCGCTTGTTCACTCATCTACTTTAGTTACAGCAGGAGTTTATTTAGTAATCCGTTTTTTTAACTGTTTAGACTCAATTATTTTAGGTATTTTACTTTTTGTTGGATGTTTTACTATATTTATGGCTGGGTTAGGGGCTAATTTAGAGTTTGATTTAAAAAAAATTATTGCTTTGTCTACTTTAAGTCAATTAGGATTGATAATAAGTATTATTTCCATAGGGCAGCCTATTTTAGGGTTTTTTCATTTATTAACTCATGCTTTATTTAAGGCTTTACTTTTTATATGTGCTGGCTGTATGATTCACAATCTCGGTAATTGCCAGGATATTCGATTTATGGGGGGTCTTTCTTCTTTCTTACCTTTAACTTGCTGCATATTTAATATTTCAAATCTAGCATTATCTGGGCTTCCCTTTTTAGCTGGGTTTTACTCTAAGGATTTAATTCTTGAGGTAATCTCATTGTCTTATATTAATATTTTGATTTATGTAGTTTATTTTATTTCTACTGGTCTAACCTTTAGTTACACAATACGGCTCTTATATTATACAGTCTTTGGGAATTTAAATTATAATTCTTACTATAGGTTTTCTGATTCAGGCTTAATTATATTAAAGGGGATAATAGGTTTAATTTTCTTTGTGATTTTTGGAGGAAGAACTCTTAGGTGGCTGATTCTTCCCGTGCCATTTTTTATTTGTTTACCCTTTTTTATAAAAATAATAACTTTGATAGTTATTGTCCTAGGGGGTTGGCTAGGTTATTTAATGTCTCAATTATTTCTTGGGGGTTTTAGGATTTATTTAGAAAATATTAAGAGAAGGTTTTTTATTGCTTCTATATGGAATATGCCCTTCTTATCTACTTATTTTGTTAATTATCCTATTTTTATTATAGGGGGCCTTTATTTAAAGGTTGTTGATCAAGGATGGTCTGAGTTTTATGGAAGTCAGAATTTATATAAAAATTTGTCTAAAAATTCTTCTTTTTTCTTAATATTTTCAAAATTTGGTTTAAAGACTTATTTATTTTTAACTGTATTTTGGGTAATTTTTTTAATTATTTTACTTTTTTATTTAAATAGCTTAAAATTTTAGAGCGTAATATTGAAGATATTAAAGTGGCTTTTTGCCTTTAAATAAAAATGATATAAATCTATGAAATTAAACAATTTAATTTTGTGATGAAAACACAATGTTTTATTTTAAACTACATGGATAGAAATAATAACAGGGTTTCACTGCTAAAGATAAAGGTTAGAAATCTTTTCTTGATTAACTTATTTCTTTAATTGGAGATTTGATATTCTCAATTTTATCATTAACAGTGATATACCTCTATTTTGGTTTCAATTAAAAATAAGGAAGAATTAACTTCTAAGGACAGGTCGAAACTGTCTGCAACTTTTGCTTCTTATTTAAGATAAGCTAAAGATTTTTAGCACTTTCTAAGTGCAAATTAGATGTTATTAATAACTATTATCCTAAAAAGTTCAGTTTAGAGCCCCTTGATTTCATTCGTGGTAAAGGCCTACTAGCAGAATAATAATAAAGAATGATGCAATTAAAAGAAATTGAGCTATATTAGTAATTTTTATTGTAATAAGGATAGGGAGAAGAAGGGCAATTTCTACATCGAAAATTAGAAAAATAACTGCAATTAAAAAAAAATGTAATGAGAAAGGAATTCGAGCGGACGATTTAGGGTCAAAGCCACATTCAAAAGGGGAATTTTTTTCTCGGTCGGAAAAAGATTTTTTTGATAAAATTGATGTTAGAATTATCACAGCTCTTCTCAATAAGATTAAAATTATTCTAATACTAAGAATTATTAAAATTATTTATACTACTTGTATAGTAGTTCTTTTGATTGGAAGTCAAAGATAATGTATATACTATATAAATATAGAAAATATTATTGATTATTTTACCTTCCTCATCAGTAAATTGAAATGAAAAGGAATAATCAAACAACATCTACAAAATGTCAATATCATGCAGCTGCTTCAAACCCGAAGTGGTGCGTTTGGGAAAAGTGGTTTACAGTTTGTCGCAATAAACATACTATTAAAAAAGTAGTGCCGATAATTACATGAAGTCCGTGGAATCCTGTTGCTATAAAAAATGAGGAGCCATAGAGGAGCTAACTGCGTCTGCATGGTAAAGGGGGACTCAACATATTCATAAGCTTGGAGGGTAGTAAAATAAAGTCCTAAAATAACTGTAATAAGTAATCCTTGATTTGCTTGGTTATAATTATTTTCTATAAGAGCGTGGTGTGCTCAAGTTACTGAGATTCCTGATCTTAATAAGATTAAGGTGTTTAATAAAGGGATTTGTAAAGGGTTGAAAGGGGTAATTCCTTTAGGGGGTCAAATTATCCCTAACTCTACTGCAGGACTTAATCTTCTGTGGAAAAATCCTCAGAAAAAAGAAAAGAAGAAGAAGATTTCAGAAATAATAAATAAAATTATTCCTCAACGTAAGCCTAAAGTGACTTTGAAAGTGTGGAGTCCTTGGAAAGTACCTTCTCGGGTAATGTCTCGTCATCATTGGTATATCACTATTAAAGTAATAATTATTCCTAATAATAACAAATTAATTTTTTGTTGATGAAATCAGTTAATTAAACCTGACATTAAAGTTATGGCCCCCAAAGCTCCAAGTAAAGGCCATGGGCTATAATCTACTAAATGGAAAGGGTGGTTTTTTTGTGCTCTCATTAATTTACTTCTCTAGAATATAGTGTTCTTAATACTGTAAAAACATAAGCCTGGATGATAGAGACTGCTGATTCTAAGGTTAACAAGGCGATTTGAGTGATGATTAAGATTCTAATAAAATAGGTTGACAGAGAGGCTCCTGTGTTTCCTAGTAAAGTTAACAATAAATGTCCTGCAATTATATTTGCTGTCAACCGAACTGCTAAGGTTCCTGGTCGGATTACATTTCTAATTGTTTCAATACACACCATAAAGGGTATAAGAGCTGGGGGGGTTCCTTGAGGAACTAGGTGGGCTAGCATGTGAATTGTGTTATTAATTCATCCGTATACTATAAACCTTAACCATAAAGGTAGGGCTAATGCTAAGGTTAGGGATAAATGACTAGTTCTAGTAAAAATGTAAGGGAATAATCCTAAGAAATTATTAAAAATAATAAAGGAGAATAGTCTAACAAAAAAAACGGTTCTTCCCTTTATTTTTTCTCTTGCTATTAAAATTTTAAATTCTTTATGTAAAGTGTTTAGAATTTTATTTCAAAAAAATCTTGTACGAGAGGGGATTACCCAAAAAGCAGAGGGGATTAAGATGATTCCAATAAAAGATCTCAGTCAATTTAAAGAAATTATAGTTCTTGTGGAGGGGTCAAAGGAGGAGAAAAGTCTTGCTATCATTTTCAGTTGATGTTTTTTTTTTTAAACAATGTTGGCTGAATTTCAGAAGGATTTTGCAGGGATGAATAGTAATTTAATACTCTGAAAAATAAAAAAGTGATTGAGAAAACTGCAAATAGTAATAGTCATCTTATTGGGGCTATTTGTGGGATTAAAAATTATTACTAGTAATAATTTTAGCTTGACAAGCTAATGTTATGGAATTTAACTAAATTTTTCATTGGAAGTAGGTGCTAGTTTACTATAAAATGGTTTAAGAGACCAGTGCTTGCTTTCAGCCACCCAATGAAATTTGTCTAGAAACTCATTTAATAAAAGATTTTGGTGAGATACTTTCGATTACAATAGGTATAAATCTGTGGTTTGCTCCGCAGATTTCAGAGCATTGTCCGAAAAAAAGACCTGACCGATTTATTAAAAATCTAATTTGATTTAGTCGTCCTGGCGTGGCATCAATTTTTATCCCCAATGAAGGGATAGTTCAGGAGTGAATTACGTCAGCAGCTGTTACAAGCAATCGAATTTGGGTGTTATAAGGTAGAACTGTTCGATTGTCAACATCTAGAAGACGGAAGTGGAAATGTTTTATTTCTTGTGGGGGGATTATATAAGAATCAAATTCTAAATTTTTGAAATCTGAATATTCATAGGATCAATATCATTGATGACCAATAGATTTAAGGGAAATTAGAGGGGTTTTAGTTTCGTCGACTAGATACAGTAATTGTAAAGACGGAAGAGCAATGAAGATCAAAGTTACAGCAGGCAGAATTGTTCAGATTACTTCTACAGTTTGTCCCTCTAAAAGGAATCGGTTAATTTGTTTGTTAAAAAGCAAATCTAAGAGCAGATACCCTACTAAGATAGTAATTATTAATAAAATAGATAGGGCGTGATCATGAAAAAAAATTAATTGTTCTATTAAAGGAGAAGATCTGTCCAAGGTCAATATAGAGGCTCAAGTTGCAATTTCTAAAAAAAATCATTAAGATTTTATGTATGGGGTTTAAGTCCATCGCACTATTCTGCCATATTAGAAAATAATATTAATTTAAAATAATAGGTAATTCAGAGTAGCTATGTTCTGCAGGAGGGGTGGATTGTAGTCATTCAATTGATGCCGGCAAGTTAAAAGGAGAAAGAGATTTACGAGATGATGTTATTCTCTCTCAAATGATAAAAATGAACATTATTGTTCCGATAAATGAGATTAAAGAGCCAACTGAAGAAATGATATTTCAACTTAAATAAGCGTCAGGGTAGTCAGAGTAGCGTCGGGGCATGCCTCTAAGTCCTAGAAAATGTTGGGGGAAAAAAGTTAAGTTTACTCCTAAAAATATTATTATAAATTGAATTTTTAAAAATTTGTCATTTAATGTTAAACCGGTTAATAAAGGGTATCATTGAATAAAACCTCCTATAATGGCAAAAACTGCCCCCATGGAGAGCACGTAGTGAAAATGGGCCACTACATAATAAGTATCATGTAAGATAATATCAATTGAAGAGTTGGCTAAAACAACTCCTGTTAATCCCCCTACTGTGAATAGAAAAAGGAAACCTAAGGCCCAGAGCATCGAAGGCGAAAAATTTATTTGAGTTCCATGTAAAGTGGCTAATCAACTGAAGATCTTAATTCCCGTAGGAACTGCAATAATTATTGTTGCTGAGGTGAAGTAAGCCCGGGTGTCTACGTCTATCCCTACTGTGAATATGTGGTGTGCTCAAACAATAAAGCCTAATAAACCAATAGCTAATATAGCGTAAATTATTCCTAAAGCCCCAAAAGTTTCCTTTTTTCCTCTTTCTTGACTGATAATATGTGAAATTATTCCAAACCCAGGTAGAATAAGAATATAAACCTCTGGGTGACCAAAAAATCAAAATAAGTGCTGGTATAGAATAGGGTCTCCTCCCCCTGCCGGATCAAAGAAAGAGGTGTTTAAGTTCCGGTCTGTTAAAAGTATTGTGATTGCTCCGGCTAATACAGGTAAAGATAGGAGCAGTAATAGTGCAGTAATTGCAATTGACCAAACTAATAAAGGAACTCGGTCTATTGTCATTCCCACTGCTCGCATATTAATTACTGTTGTAATAAAGTTAATAGCCCCTAAGATGGAGGAGATACCTGCTAAATGTAGGCTGAAAATGGCTAAATCAACTGAGGCCCCTCTGTGGGCTATATTGGCGGCTAACGGGGGGTAAACTGTTCAGCCTGTGCCCGCCCCTCTTTCTACAGCTCTTCTTATTAAAAGAAGGGTTAAGGAAGGGGGGAGTAGTCAAAATCTTATATTGTTTATTCGAGGGAAAGCTATATCAGGAGCCCCTAATATTAAAGGAACTAGCCAGTTTCCGAATCCCCCTATTATGATAGGTATCACTATAAAGAAAATTATAATAAAAGCATGTGCTGTCACAATTACGTTATAAATTTGGTCATTTCCGATTAAAGCCCCAGGGTTACCAAGCTCAGCCCGGATTAAAAGTCTTAAGGCTGTTCCTACTATACCTGATCAGGCACCAAAAATAAAGTAAAGTGTTCCGATATCTTTATGATTTGTTGAAAAAAGTCACTTGTTCATGCATGTTGATGTGGCTGAGATCAAGCGATAAACTGTAAATTTATTTACGAGAGTAATCTCCTTCAACAAATAAACAAGCGTTTGGCCTTGTATTCAAAAATGATTTTAAATTGCAAGTTTAAAGGTGGGGTTCCCCTAAGGCTTAAAAAGGGGGGGAACTTTTTATTTGCAGCTTTGAAGGCTGTTAGTTTCTTTAACTTAAATCCTTTGTTAGATTCAGTTTAAAGCCAGGGTTGCTAAAAGTAGTCTTCCTATTAGAGCTGAGTTAAGAATAAAAATTCTTTTTGTTCTTAGTGTTGAGGTTAAAGAAGTCGATAGAATAAGAGAGGATCTTGATAAATTAAATGAAGGTATTGTGATTCGTATGTAAAAATACAAAGTTACCAAAGTAATCACAATGAGGAGGCAAGCGACTAAGTATATTTGGTTAGTAACTAAGGCTTGGATTGTAAGTCATTTCGGAAGGAAGCCAATGAAAGGTGGGATGCCCCCTATTGAAAAGAAGTTTGAGATTAAGAAGATTTTTATTTGGGGGTGGATTCTGCCTACGGCCAGTAGTTGTGAGATATTGGAAATATTAATTTTATTTAAAATTCAAATGATTATTAAATTTATGGCCGAGTAGATAATGAAATATCATTTTCATAGGATTTCAGTAAAAATTATTGCTGCGATTATTCAACCTAGGTGGTTAATTGAGGAGTAACTTAAAATCTTTCGTATTCTTGTTTGATTTAGTCCTATTAAACCCCCAACAACGGTTGAGCAGAGGAGCCTGATTGTTAGGAGATTTTCATTTGCATGGATATATATAAGAGTTGCTATTGGGGCGATTTTTTGCCAAGTCAATAAAGTTAAAGCTCTTATTCAAGACAAGCCCTCTATTACTTCAGGGAACCAGAAATGAAAAGGTGCTGCCCCTGTTTTTAATAGCAACGCAGTTGTCATGCACATGGATGTGACAGTTTCAATTTGGAAATTTCAAGGAAAAGTGGAAATAAAAGAATTGATTATTATAGCCATTAAAAGGATTATTGAGGCTAATGCTTGAGTAATGAAATATTTTAATGCAGCTTCTGATGATTTATTCTTACTTGCTCTATTATTTATCAGGGGAATAAAAGAGAGTAAGTTAATCTCTAATCCTATTCAAACTCCAAGTCAGGAATTGGAGGAGATAGTAATTAGAGTCCCGATAGTTAGGGTTAAGGAAAAAATTAGTTTATAAACATGTGAAATTAAAAAGAGAAGGGTTAGGACCTTCATATAAGGGGTATGAACCCATTAGCTTAATTAGCTTATCTTTTTGTTTATATCTTAGTATATGATGTACAAGAATTTTTGATATTCTGGGAAGTAGTTTGATTCTGCTAGATGTAATGAAGGTAAACATATTACGTGATTTATTCTATCAAAATAACCCTTTGATCAGGCACTTCATT